AGCTACCCCCAGCTGGTATATGATTAAAAAAATTGCACCAAAAATTAAAGTGCCCACTCTAAATCGACGAAAGTCCTGCCGAGTAAAAATACCCCAAACTGGGTAAGTGCCCTCACGTACCAAAAGAAAACCAGAACTTACTATTTTAGAAAAATGAGATACTTTTCGCTCTAAGTAACTTCTTAATGAGCTATTAAGATATTTTTTAGTTGTTTTTGTAATAAAGTTAAAATTAAGCATTTAGTTATTATATTTACTATAGTTATATAGTTTAACAATAAAAGTAATAGAAAATAATTTTTTTATAACTACCTTTGGTAAATTTGACTGCCTGTGAAATTTCTCCAAGACGTGAAGGGAATCGAACCCTCGTCACAAGGTTAGAAGCCCCGCATAGCTCCACAGCCACGCCCTATAAGATCAGAACATAAGCCAAACTCACTTTTGGCCCCTAATCACAAACCGTATAAAATAAGATCCTAGTACCAACTCATAACCTAATCTCTAGAGCCGTTCTCTTCTAGACTCTTCAAGATTACTAAAAAAATTTTTGAAGAAGATGTTCCTAAAGCCTCCCTTACTCAAAGCTTAAAGTTTATGCCTCAAAGCCTAGCAAACCTGAAATTAGTAACTCGCACTACTAAAATACCTTAGTTGTAACTCGTATTATATAACTCTACCTACACCTGAAAATTAAAAACATAGAGCATGTTTACTACATCTGTTTTTAAAGCTTGTTGCCTGAGTTCTATTACCAGGGAAGCACTTAACCTATCTAGTACAATACGGACAATTACCATAAAGTTATTCTTAGTAGGGGCTCTAAAGAGCTATCTACTGGTTAAAAGACAGTCGCCTACTGCATGGCTTCCCTACCTCATTAACAATAACTAAAAAGGAACTAACAAATTAAACACCTTCTCTATTCCATACTTAATGTCCAGTAGACTCCATCCCTTTGGAAGAGGGCAGTGCTTTGATTACACCAATTAAGCAGCACATTACTCCTTTTCTAGGTAACCTAAAAATAAGAATAGACTAAAAACGTAATTGACTTAAGTACTATCTACATAAGATTTTACTTATAATAAAGACCTAATACCTATTCTTGAGTCGGGAAGAAATTGTCCTCTCCTCTTCGGCTTCAACGAAACATCCTTTATAGACCACCAACCCATAAGTAGAAACTTCTAAAAAACTCAAAAAAAAAATAGGCATAGGTTGAGAGTAAGTTTATTACCTAAAAACATTTCCATCTGTACAGCCTGTAAATACTTTTTATTAAGTCTCTAGGTAGGTATCTGTTTTCACCATATAAAAATTTCATAGACTTAGTCGTTTATCTATTAAAAGGTTAGATAGCTTAAAAGGTATTACAATTATCCTTCGTATAAAAAGCCCAAAAAAATTCTATGAGGAATAACCTCCAACCTACAAGGTATATGAGGATGATTAACCCCGCAGAGCTCCCTGCAAAGACCATGGAAGACCCCAACTTTTCTAGCTAAGAACTTATGTTGACTAAGTCGACCCGGTACACAATCCATAGAAATACCAAGTGATTTAATATTAAAATTATGAATAACATCAGACCCGCTAAAAACAAGACGACAAGGAGTATTTAGAGGAAGAACAAGACGAGCATCAGAGTGACTTAAACGACTAAGCCAATTCAACCCTCACTTAGCCTCATAGGAGTCAACATTATATCTACAATGTTGCAAGTTGTAAAAATCTCACTTTTCTATTGACCCTTTCCAAGTAGCTAAAATACCCACTAAGTAATTTGGCTTATTTAACATAAACCCTCTAGTTAATAATCAAAGAAACATCCCAACATTTCTTGTAAAAGTTGCTAAAAATTCCAACTCGTACTGCCAGTATCACTGAAGACCAACAATTTTAGCCCCTAAGATGGGAAAAGGGTTTTTTTCCCTTGCGTAATTAATAATTAGGTTAGGAATATCGAGCAGGACAACAATTAGAATCGGAATAAATCTCCACCACCACTCCAATTTTCTCCTTCATAAGCGTTTAGGTCGAAATCCCTCTCTCAACCTTGCACCTAGAACTGACCCAAACACAAGAACTCTAATAATTCCCAGAACAATAAAGTTAATTAGCCCTCAGGCTATAACCCAAAAGGCATGATCATTCCCAGGGGTAGATAGTTGACTAATAGTGTATATCACACATAAAATATTCAAGATAACTTTTTTTAAAGTTTCCTACTAGGTCTAAAACAAAACGGCTAATTAGAAGGAACTAAAACTGTATCTCTTGTGCCACAAACAAGCATTTTAAATTAAACTACCCTCCTGTTAAAGGTATAAAACTCCCCTGATCCTTAAAATAAATCACAGTAGAATAAAAGGGAAAATTACCTTTCAACAAACCTCTATTAGCTGATCATAACGACAACGAGGAAAAACAGCCCGGTAAAATAAGAATAGACCCCTTAAAAAAACCCCAAACAAAACCCTAACGAAAGTAAACCCCCCCCAAAACCATAGTAATGAAGTTAATTGACCAGAAAACACTACATTGGCATACTCTGAAATGAACAACTGGATAAACCCTACAGCACCATAGTCCGTATTATAACCAGAAACCAGTTCACTTTCAGCCTCAGTTAAATCAAAGGGAGTTCGGTGAAGTTCACACAGAAGAAGCATCACTCAAATAGGGAAAACTATCTCAGAGTGGCTAAGAAAATAGCCATTTGCCTGCCTACCCATAAAACTATAAGAACTCAACCAGAAAAATAGCCCCAACAAAGTTAAGTTGTAAGGCAACTCATACGAAATTGTTTGGGCAACACCGCGTAAAGAACCAAGGATAGAGTAAATAGAGTTAGCAGCTCAACCTGCCCCAACAATAGCGTAGATATGAAAAGATACAATACAAATGTAAATCAATCCTTCATAATTTGAACTACATCCTCCATAAGACTCTGGTCAAACCTGTCAAAGGAAGAGAGAAACAGTTAGGGCTAAACAAGGTATTAATCTAAAAAGAAATAAGTTAGAACGACTAGGAATTACCTGTTTTTTTAAGAAAAGTTTTAAAGCATCAGCTAAAGGCTGAATAATCCCCTTTAGCACAACCTTATTAGGTCCCTTGCGACGCTGAGCTCTAGCTAAAACTTTTCGTTCTAGAAGAGTACACCAAGCAGTAGCTAATAATACACCTAGACAAGTATAGACCTCTCTTAATCCATATTCTACCCATAAAATCATTTTATGTAAACCTTCACTACCAGCAAAACTTAGCTTGTGTAATTAGCTCTGACCCCAGGAAGAATTAATAAAAATTTCCATAGGAGTGCTAAGATTATAATGGAAATAACCTCACCCCCCTCATACGTAGACAAGAGGCCAAATAATCACCCAGATTAAATCTACAAAATGCCAATATCATAATATAGAAATAAAACTAATATTTTCTCCAGTATGAAACTGGCACAAAAAAAGACGAACTAGGTTAAACCCTATTAAGCCCATCCCTAAAAAAACATGAAATCCATGCAACCCCGTAAGCATAAAAAAAGTAGATCCTCAAACCCCATCAGTTAACCTAAACTTAGCCCAATAGTACTCCTTTAGTTGAGCACAAAAAAATATCACCCCCAGACCCAGAGTAAATATTAATCAAACCCCGCACCAAAAAGGTTTTCCAGCTCGTAAAAACCCATGAGAAAAATTGATAGTTATTGATGAACATAGCAGAACCACTAAATTTATAAAAGGAAGACCTATAGGATGAATAGGGGTAATTCCTATAGGAGGCCATCGACACCCTAAAAAAAAACCTGGAGCAAACCCATAATGACTATAAGCCCAAAAAAAAGAAAAAAAGAACATTGCCTCAGAAACAATAAAAAGAATCATAGCGCATTTTAGACTTTTGTGTGTGTAAGAGGTATACATGCCTATAAAACTACCCTCCAAAACTAGCTCTCGAACTCAACCCACAGCGCACAATAATCCTAAAAGAAATCTAAAGAAAAAAAGAGAAACTCTAGCCTCATGAAATCAAAGACAAAGACTCAATAAAAGCTGACCTACTGTAAAAGACGAACAAATCGGCCATAAGCTAGGTAGGTACCGAGCTCAAGGACTCATAAATTTTACTGCCCCTGGGCTAGAAAGAGAAAAAGACTCACTTTTATTTAACATGATCTTATCACCCTTGGTGGTTTTGTTTGTTATTACAGTCGCTACCAACCATTTCAAAAAAATATAAATTAAAACAGTAGTGTGTAGTAAATGAATAAAAGCTAAAAACTATGGCCCTAAAAATATTAATGCTTAAAGGTTAGAATAATTTCCATAGCCTTAGAAATTTGCAATAATTTTAGTATAATAACCCCTATAAGGATTTATTTTATAAGCAGGAAGAGGATTTAAACCCCCACTAAAGAAATGTGAACTCTTCCAGCTCTTTAAGCCTAAAACCCTACTTAGATAACTTTAAACCTTAACATGTTCAAGCCTCGTACTTATCTTTTTCCCTAAGTCCTTTCGTACAAAAGGGGTAATAAGCTAAGGAGATAGGAACCGAACTGTATTTCTACGTTCTAAACTCAGCTCAAGGTAGTTTTTAAAGGTCGAACAGACCTGCTCTAATTGCTGCTGCACAATTGAGCCCACTAAAGCCAACATCGAGGTACTAAGCCCAGCTGCCGATATGAACTCTCAAGCTGGATTAGCCTGTTACCCCTAGAGTAACTTTTCTTCTGTTTCCCAAAAATTCCTTGTAATAGGGATCTCCCTCCCCTCATATAAGAGTCAACTTAAGCCGATAAAGGACTTCTGATATTTCTCAGGAACTCTCCCAGCCAAGACGTTAGTCAGAGCTTCTAGGGTCTTTTTGTCTTCCTAAAAAATTCAAGTATCTTCACTAGGACGCCAACTTCAAACCTCATGAAGAAGAAAGCTAAACTATGAAAAACCGTTCATACCTGCCTCCAATTAAGAGAGCGAATTATTATGCTACCTTAAGACCCTCACGCTAAGGCCGCCGTTTACCATTACAGCACCGGGCAGCGCTTGACGTAGAATTATTAGCCTCTCTACGCTATGTTTTTAATAAACAGTCCTAATCCTTTTTGCCGAGTTCTTCCTAGACCTTTTTTATTTTAACTAAAAAATTTAAAAAATACTCATTTTTTTACATCAAAAGTAACACTAACTATTTTATGAAAATTAAAGCCTATCCTGGAATTTTTACCCCACCAGTAGATATTTAGCCGGTAAAGACCTCACTCCAGGTAGCTGCTTTTAAGCTTACTTTAAAAAAGAAATAATTGTTTATTTTTTAATACCCAGCTTATCCCGAATATTTATTTTACTTTATAATCTTAGCTATAAACCCAGATATCCTTGATAAGCTCGTGATGGCATTTCACCTCTAGAAAAAATTTTTTAAAGGAGTTTTTCACCACTACAAATTAGTTCTTCAACAAATTTTTCCCTGATCTCTCACCTTCGGGGATACGCCTAAAGATAAAACTTGTAGCTTCATTATGCAAAAGGTAAGCAACCCTACCTGTTAATGGTTTTATTAAAACTACAGGCCTACCTTTGCCTACAAGTTTTTCTAAGATGACACTGAAATAATTACCTAAAGTCTTTCTGTGAAAACCCGCTGCTAATGACAACATCTCAACCATAAAATAGTCCTTTAACCTTTTAGAAAATAAATTGTAAAATATCTTAAAGGGTGAGATTTTTAACTTCTCGTAAATAGATTTACAATCTATCACCTAGGCTCGGCCAACCCTTTGAAGTTTATCTCAAACAGATAAAGGTAAATCTACTCAACTTTTACAGTCACCTCTTTATAGTAGGAAGAGGATTTGAACCTCTACTTAAGGGGCATGAGCCCTTGCGGCTTTCTTACCTTACCCCACTAACAAACACCCGAAACCCTAGCAGATCTACTGGTTTGCCTGAAAATCACCCAGACCCAAGCGGCCCCTAGGTCCACTGAAAATTCCCCAGAAAAATAAAAAGTCCCAAAGTCAATCTTTCTTTTATAGCCTTCCGAGCGGTGTAGTTTTTACCAAGTTTTTCAGTGTGCCCGAAAATCGCCCAGACCCAAGCGGCCCCTAGGTCCACTGAAAATTCCCCAGAAAAATAAAAAGTCCCAAAGTCAATCTTTCTTTTATAGCCTTCCGAGCGGTGTAGTTTTTACCAAGTTTTTCAGTGTGCCTGAAAATTCCCCAGAAAATAAAAAGTCCCAAAGTCAATCTTTCTTTTATAGCCTTCCGAGCGGTGTAGTTTTTACCAAGTTTTTCAGTGTGCCTGAAAATCGCCCAGACCCAAGCGGCCCCTAGGTCCACTGAAAATTCCCCAGAAAATAAAGAGTCTCAAAAAGTTTTGATTTTATCTAATTTTTAATTTAAATCCTTATTTTACTTTTTCATTTTCGTTCTAGTCTTTATTTCACTTTTTCATTTTTTATTCCATCCTTATGTAAATTCTTCGTTCTTATATCACATTTTCATTTTTATTTCACATTTTCATTTCTTATAAGCCATTTTCATTTCTTATACTTATTTTTTTTTTTTATTACGAGTTTTCACGGCTTATTTCATATTTTCATCTCTTATTCAACATTTTCACGGGAGGCCTATTTCCCCATTTTAAGGCACTATACCCCTGTTTTAAGATTATATTTCATATAATCTTAAAATTAACACCCTATAACATATACTCTATGGGTAAAGGTATAGAGGTAGCAGGTCTGTTTATGGTGGCACTGCCTATTTATAGTACCACCATAAACAGACCTGCTACCTCTACTGTATCTTAGTTGTAGTAGTAGTAGACCTATTAAGGATGAGTAATAGGTCTACTACTACTACATTATACTTCATAGAAGAGGAATATTATAGGTAAGCGGAAAGTACTGGTTGATCGGTAATAGGACCCCTAGGGTGGCGTTATTAAAAAAATAGTCATATTCTATATTTTAGAGCTATGGTATTAGGTAAACAGCCCCTATCCACTTGCCTCGAGGAGGTCTAGTGGCATTTATCATTACCTAACACCATAGCTCTAAAATATAAATGACATTAATCATTTTCTAATAACGCCACCCTAGGGGTCCTACCACCTCTAAGAAATATGCTCTATAGGTAAGATAGGTATTTTACTGTAGAATATCCTATCCTACAGTAAAATACCTATCTTACCTATATCTCATTATCTAAAAATATAAATGAATAATAAAGAATGAAGAAATTATATTTTATATTTTCTTCATTCTTTCTCACTCATTCATATATACAAAATATATAAATAAAATAAAAAGAAAATTCAAAACATTTATTATTTTCAGAACACGTTCTTTCATAAACCATAAATTTTCTTTTTCTTTTTATTTTATTTATATATGATTTTCTCCCCCCCCCCTTCCCCCCCCCCACTCGAACATAAGTTCGAGTGGGGGGTACAAATAGCCATATATATATATATATATAGGTCTATAAATTAGAATAAAAATAAACAAACGGCTAATCCTCAGACATCCTTGTACTGTGTTTGAGGGTGGGTACTCACCCAAATAATCTTGGTTTTATACCTAGCTAAAGAATCGATACAACTTAACTTGATAGCTCTCTTAGTATTTGAAGATTTATTTACATTGATTTCTGTACCCCTCCTTCTTGTAACTCTTCAAAAATTACCTAGAAAAATTTTTGAAGAATATAGTAGTTTAACACATTTGCCTAGTGATTTTCTTAGACATTTCGCTTATTAACCTAAACCTAAAAATCCCATTAAGTATATTAAAGCCCCTTTGGGAGTCTAATGGGGGATTTACACTTATTAACCTAAACCTAAAAATCCCCATTAAGTATATTAAAGCCCCTTTGGGAGTCTAATGGGGGATTTACACTTATTAACCTAAACCTAAAAATCCCCATTAAGTATATTAAAGCCCTTTGGGAGTCTAATGGGGGATTTACACTTATTAACCTAAACCTAAAAATCCCCATTAAGTATACTAAAGCCCCTTTGGGAGTCTAATGGGGGATTTACACTTATTAACCTAAACCTAAAAATCCCCATTAAGTATATTAAAGCCCCTTTGGGAGTCTAATGGGGGATTTACATTTATTAATCTAAGCCTAAAAATCCCATTAAGTATATTTAAGCCCCTTTGGGAGTCTAATGGGGGATTTACACTTATTAACCTAAACCTAAAAATCCCCATTAAGTATATTAAAGCCCCTTTGGGAGTCTAATGGGGGATTTACACTTATTATCCTAAACCTAAAAATCCCATTAAGTATATTTAAGCCCCTTTGGGAGTCTAATGGGGGATTTACACTTATTAACCTAAACCTAAAAATCCCCATTAAGTATATTAAAGCCCTTTGGGAGTCTAATGGGGGATTTACACTTATTAACCTAAACCTAAAAATCCCCATTAAGTATACTAAAGCCCCTTTGGGAGTCTAATGGGGGATTTACACTTATTAATCTAAACCTAAAAATCCCCATTAAGTATATTAAAACCCCTTTGGGAGTCTAATGGGGGATTTACACTTATTATCCTAAACCTAAAAATCCCATTAAGTATATTTAAGCCCCTTTGGGAGTCTAATGGGGGATTTACACTTATTAACCTAAACCTAAAAATCCCCATTAAGTATATTAAAGCCCCTTTGGGAGTCTAATGGGGGATTTACACTTATTAATCTAAGCCTAAAAATCCCATTAAGTATATTTAAGCCCCTTTGGGAGTCTAATGGGGGATTTACACTTATTAACCTAAACCTAAAAATCCCCATTAAGTATATTAAAGCCCCTTTGGGAGTCTAATGGGGGATTTACACTTATTAACCTAAACCTAAAAATCCCATTAAGTATATTAAAGCCCCTTTGGGAGTCTAATGGGGGATTTACACTTATTAACCTAAACCTAAAAATCCCCATTAAGTATATTAAAGCCCTTTGGGAGTCTAATGGGGGATTTACACTTATTAACCTAAACCTAAAAATCCCCATTAAGTATACTAAAGCCCCTTTGGGAGTCTAATGGGGGATTTACACTTATTATCCTAAACCTAAAAATCCTATTTAACTTTCCAAGCCAACCTCTTCTAGGTACTTTCTCCTTGACAGGGAGATGAAATAATTATTCTATGGCTTTAAATTTCCCCAAATAGTTCGAAAGTTTCTAAGAAAAAGCCTACCCAATGACTAATCTAGCGTGATGGAATTTAACCACCTTCTTTTGGGCCGAAACCAAATTGCCTTCTGCGGCGTACGCTAAATTAGTAAGAGAAGGAATAAGTACCTTCATAATAACCATCATCAATGGTTCCCTTTTATCAGGCACCTTACCTGCCTGAAAATTTATACTTATATCGGGTTTAAAAAATTTCTATTCGTTTTTCTGATTTATAGTAGGAGAATAAGAACAATTTTTCCAATATTTAGGACTTGGAAAATAAAAAACTTTTTTCACCCTTGGGGGTTAAAACTGTTAATAAAGTACTGGTTCACCAACACTCACCATGTTACGACTTACCACCCATTACTGGGCGGGTGACGGGCGGTATGTACACTATCTAGTTAACATATTCAACTCTAAGTGCTAATTTAGGGTTTACTTGCAATTCCTTCTGAACTAGGTAATGTTTCAAAGAAAGTGAAATCTTATCTAAAGTAGCTCAAGCTCTCCCTCCTTTAGGCACAATATCACCTGACTTTTTTCTACCGCCGGGATTAACCGACACAGGATAAACCTAAAAGCTTACTAACCTTTTAAATTATCCATCTACACTACTTACTTCTATTTATAAAAGTGAAATTATAGTAACTAGCCACGGTAGGGTTTTCACTGTAAAGTAACCTTCACACTTGGACAGCCATACAGCAACTGTGTAGACATAAAATATTATTTATGCCTACCTATTTTCTCTTTAAGAAAAATCTATTCTCAAGGGGGGTTGGGTTCATGCGGATCGACATATTAAGGCCCAAGCTCCACTGCATTGTTAGATAACCGTCACCAAGTTTGGCTTTCATGCACGTCACACGTACTGACCCGGTAAACAATTAGGTTTAAGAATAAGAGGGCACTAATCCTCGTCTCTAACTTACTTTAACTTTAAGCCGCTACGTACCGAAACGATCATCTCCTTTCTTATTTCACCAATTAAAGAGTAAATTCTTGTTAGCTAGGCTTCAACCGCTCATAAACAACTATGGCTTGGGGTCTAACCGCTAGTGCTGGCACCGTTCGATTACACAGCCAGAAACTAAATAACCACTGGGTTTAGCAATAACTAATTGCCGGCTCAATTTTCGGTGATACTTGCCAGCGCTGGGCTTTAAGTAAATGGGGCCGATCGTTTTAAAGCTTAAGTTGCCTATCCCGCACTAAAAAATTTTTTAACAACCCGAGAAGTAAATATTGTTTTTACTTTAATAATAGTAAATCTCTGGGCTACCTCATATTTTTACCTAGCCTCCTTAGTAGTTTGTTTAAAATACTGGCCTAGTGTGTGTATCGCCAACCCGGTGACCTTGTATGTAGTATAGCAACTGATTATTTAGGCCTTTTCATGGCCCACAAGTCGGCCTTTACTTTTAGGGCAGCTATAAAAGCACACATTCAATTAACAGTTGAAGGCCAATACTTTGGCTTCACCCCACCTAAAACCTAACCTAACCTTAAGACCTAACTTTATTTCTTGGTAAGTAAACCTAGAGTCCTACAATTCCTAACCGATCTCTACCCACCCTACGACTAATCTTTACAACTAACCCAAGGCCTAATCTGGCCTCAGCCACCCCTACAACTAGCACAAGAATAATTAATGAACACCACCTTACTGGTAATAATCTTCCTAAAGCTAAGAGCCTAAAGAGTAGCCCTATCTCTAATATTAGGAGTCTTCTCAAGATGTGTTGAGATAAAAAAAAACCAAAACCTAAAAAATTAACTAAAAGGAAAGCTATCTCCCTTCCGACTCTAACCTTTCTTCTCTCAACCCCAACGATATGTTTTTTGATAAACCAGAGAACAGTACTTCGGCTTTCACCTTAACCTTCTTCCAAATCTTTTCATTCTCTTAGGAGATCCAGACATAATAAAAAAAGGTTCCTGTTCCCCTCTTATTGGCCAACCCATACTCATGTTTCACCATGAGTCACTAAAAACAAGTAAACCACCGAGAATAATAATAATTAAAATAGTTCAATATGGGAACCATAACTTAAATGGCATATTAGGATAAAAGTTTTAACCCTTGTAGGTAGCCCTAAAAATTTGGGAAGGAATCGAACCTTCTTTAAGTGGGTTCAAACCACAAATAAGCCCAGCCACCAAATTTTATCTTAGCTTCGGGGCTAAAAACCATTAATACTGCTTAAAAGTATCGCACTATTCTGCCACTCGAAGCGAGCCTTAGAACCAAAGGTTACCTTCTAGATGCAAACTAGAAATACTTAATTATACTACTCAGGCATATAGTTGCCCTTCCCTTAGGTCAACTTAACCTTTCCTCTCATTATTCATAATATAAAAGCCAAGACTATAAAAAACAAGCTTACCTAGTCTTCTTAAGACCCCAACCACCCTAAGAAGGGAAAAGGAAGAAATAATTACATCTGTTAATAGCAGGTAAGAATTCTATATTATGAAAATTGTTAGCCTGAAGACAGAAACCTTTGTAGTACAACTCCCCAATAAAAAGAAGGATTTAGGGTTAGAAAAACAAAGAATAAAAGCATCACTAAGAGTATCTCAAATAGATCAATCAAAATATTACTCCTAACCAAGTAGACCGCCCCAAGTATATCTAGATAACCAAAACAGAGGTAAGAGAACAGAAATCCTAGTATAGTAGGAATCTAAAACCTAGTAGTGATAGTTATAATTTTTAATTAGCTACTACAAGCTCAATTACCATTATTATTAGTACAAGCAACACCTATTAAGCATCTTAAGTTTCAGCACTAACGACCTTTTTAGTTTTATTTTTTCTTATTACAACGGCATGTTTTTTATATCTTTTTTTATGCCTTTCTTCATAAGCTAAAGAACAGTACTTCGACTTCCACCTTAACTTCCCAAATCTTTAATTCTCTTAGAAGATCCAGACTTAGTAGAGAGACGGCAGAATCACTGTTCCCCCTTTATCAGCTACCCTATACCTTATATTAATATTAAATCATCAGTCGCTAAAAACAAAAGAGCCACCGAGAAGAAATATGTATAAAATAGCTTGGCATGGGGAACTATTAAATACATCTAAAATAGCTTAGTCGAGGGAGGTACTAAATGTATCTAAAATAGATTGATATCGGGAGTTATTAAATATTATATTTGGGGGAAAGGGCGACTAACCTCCTTTAAGTAGGTTAAAATCACAAATAAGCTCAGCCCCAAATTTTTCTTAGCTTGGGGTTAAAAACCATTATGCTGCTTAAAAGTATCGCACTATTCTGCCACTCGAAGCGAGCATTAGAACTAAAGGTTTACCTTTTAGATGTAGATTAAAAATATTTAATTACGCTATTAAGGCCCTTAGTCGCCCTTTCCCCTAGGTCAACTTAACCTTCCCTCTCGTCATTCATGGTATAAACCAAACCCTAAAATAAAAAAAAACAAGCTCACTCCTAATCCTCTTAAGCCCCCCAATCACCCCAAGAAGGGAAAAGGTATTACTAGTACTAACTCTACATCAAAGACCACGAAAAGAATTCCAACCAAGAAGAAATAAATTGAGAAAGGACGACGAGCAGTCTGGAAAGACCTAAATCCACACTCATAAGATCTTAGCTGATTACCATCAACTTTAGTCTTAGGTCACTCTTTTAGCTTTAGTATCTTTCCTAGAGCTATAAACAGTAGAGGAATTAAGAAGGGACTTATCATAGTTTAGCTAAAAGAGTCGACTTACCTTCACTTTCAAAGAGTGATGTGCTTTTTACACTACTAGCTAAGACCTTAGAGAATCTTTCCTCACCTTTTCTGTGTAAAAGAAATGTGCGACAAATTTACACTTTAAGGTCTGTTTAATGTATACCGCGTAAGGCACCTCCCCCCCGACCCCCCAGCTTAGAGATAATTACAACTGCGAAAAATAGGTAAGAAACCAATCCTGCTATTAAGACCCTTCCCCCTTCAGATCACATTACTACTATTGGTAAACATGCACCCTCCCACTCAAACCTTCTATTAATTACTCCTGATATTATTGCCAAGGTTATGAAACTTGTTAGCATGAGAATAGAAACCTTTGTAATCCAACTTCCCCCAAGGCTAAAAGAAGGATTAGGTGCTAAAGAAACAAAGAATAAAAACATCACTAAGAGTGCCCTTAAATAAATCAATCAAACTATTACTCCGAACCAAGTGGATCGCCCTCAAACGTACCTAAAAGTGACCAAAGCAGAAGTAAAAAATACAGAAATTCCTAACATAATAGGAGTCTCAAACCTGATAGTAATAATAATTATTATCAATCTAGCTACTACAAGCTCAGTTATAACCATTAGTACAAGCAGCCTATTAGGCATCTTAAGTTTACAAGACTAATGTTTTTTTTTTAAACTACACTTGCAATCGAGACAGCCCCAAGGCACCCTTCGGCTCCAAACCGAGAATTCTTTCTAAACTATAATCCCGAGCCCTTAATTAACCTATCCTGAAGTAATAAACCAGCTAAAGTAAAACTACCCTTCAACCTAAACCACTGAACACGAAAGCTCTCCTTACTAATAATAAGATAAAGAAATCTTTATTACCTAAGGGGTAATTATTTAATATCCAACCTCAGCCCCTAGTACTAACCAAAGCCACTAAGCGAAGATATAGGGGGATTAAAAAAACCCTAGTAATACCGATTAGTCAAGATCCAGTCAAACAACCAAAAGATAAAAGACTTCCGTAAATCAAAACCTTTAACATAAAAATAGGGCCATTTGGTAGTCCAACTAGAAGTAAAATAGTTATGAGAAACCAAGGACTAAATTGAGTAAACCCAATACCTCAACTTTTTTCACGGAACCTAAAGAGCAGCATAAAAATTACAAAAGAGTATAAGGCTATTCTTAAAAAAAAAATATTTAGCCTAAAAAAAGATACAACTACTAGTCAATTTCTTGTAATCATCGAGGCATAAGCAATTAAGTAATAAGGCTCATAGTGATTTAGCCCCCCCAATCTTGCCAAAACAGAACTTAAGAGACAGATTGGAATCAACAATCCTCTAAAACCAACAGTAGTTCTTATAGCTAAGAATGGCAATATCTTCTGTAAAGTCAGTAAGAGGGCGGCAGAAAATCAGGTACATCCCCATACAACTCCTACCACTCAAAAATGAAAAGGAGGAAGCCCCAACTTTACATACATACACATAAAAAAAATCCACCCGATAATTATTCTGTCTTCTCAGCCCTCTCTTAGAGCACCAGATCAGTCTAGTAGTAAACCACAAAGAAAAACTACACCGCTAAAAGCTCTAATAATAAAGTATTTAGCAATTATTCCCCCCCTTCTTTTCTCAATGAAACTTAATACTCCACAAAAAGAACAAACGCTTAGCTCCATCCTTAGTCAAAATATAAAAATCCTACTAGAAAAAAGTCCTAAAAATACCCTAGCTAGAGTTATAATAATAGATATAAGATAAGCAGGAGCCACTCTTCCCATTTTTAGAAAAACCATAAAAGTATTAAAGGGGTTTAACCTTTTTTAAACTTCAAGTTTGTCCCAAAGGCACCTTCTCCTTTGAAGGGAGATGTTCTCTTTAAACTAAAAACTCCTTCAAATTATTTTTTAGCCTCTTTCTTGGCCTTTACCCTTTTTTCTAGTAGGATTTTTTTGGAATTACTCTTACACCTACTCTTAGTATTATTGTTTCCTGTTAAAACTTATTACTTAGAGGAAGTACTACTTCCTAACAAAGTGGAAGAATTGTCCCAAGAATAGTTCTTAAAAAGTCAATGACCACACAGGTAAACAGTCTGATAAAACCCAACAAGTGGGAATATTTGTGGAGGCCAGTTTCATTGAGTGTTCCTGATGGTACATAGTTAGTAAAGAGAACAACAGTAACACCTGGAACCTCATATAAAAAAGTTTGTCTAACCCCAACACACCTGAAATAGTTAAGAACCCCGCCCTAAATATACCAAAATTCTCACTTCAGAAAATTAAACCTTTATTATTTAATCTTACCAAATAATGATCATAGAGCCTCATACTAAAATAATGGAAAATTCCCTCCAAAGTTACTATTAAAATAGCCGCCATGCTTATCCGCATTACAAGAACTAAAGGGCGCATCCACCTTCTTACAAGAACTAAAATTGAAATAAAGGGAGCAGCTGCACCGGAAACCCCTGAGGGGATAATCCCTTTTATAAACTCAGTAGGACCTTGAAAGAAAGAAGAAACCCATAGAGAAAAAATTATTCTAAATACTAGGATAGCAAGGGGGTAGCCTAAGAAAGTTATCTGAACCCTATAAGGCAAGGCCTCACTAACCACCATGGAGAAAAAGACCAAAGCCCAAGTCTCCCTTAATTTTTTAAAACCACCAGTGGGTAAATAAAAACGACCATTAACAAAATTCAAAATTTTTAAAAGCCCTTGGCGATAAAGTCTAACTAAAACGCCCCCACCTCTTCGCTCTAACCACTCCCTATCTATTAGTCCTATAAACCTAACAGCACCCACTATAAGGAAAACTCAATATAAGTCCCCCATCCAAAAAATTAAATCTCTAGGTCTAATAAAACCACACTTCTCTCAATGTCTAAAATTTATGTAAGGCTGTCTGTTATAGTTATCATACCGAATATAATTACTGACCCTATCACCGTTTAAAGAATGAATCTTATCTGATAGGACTTTCCTGGATCGATGCTCAGCATAAGATCCTGAGTCTATACTTGGGTCTGCACTTTCACATCAACAAAATTTCATTTTTAGTTTTAATAACTCTAACATTTTTAGTTTATGTTCTGCTGGGTGCCCTTAATGTCTACTTAACACTCTAGATTTGTCCTCGTATCAGTCATGCACATCACAAATTAACCTGTCTAATTCCCTAACTACTATTAAAAATAACCCCATTAAACCTCTCATTATAATAAAAGGTTCTTCAGCTGGTATAGCCCCTAACCAAGAAAGCACTACTCAGCAATTTACAAACAACCAAAAGCAACCTGAACGACCCAAGTAATTGGGGACACCTAATATCAGCTTATCCCTAGCAAAAGGTAAAAAAACAAGGAAAAGAATAGCCATAACTATTAATAAAATACCACCAGTCTTTCTTGGGACCCTACGGAGAAGTGCGTAATAAGCTAAAAAGTACCACTCTGGTTTAATGTGGAGGGGAGTTACTAAAGGGTTAGCCTCTTCGTAGTTTAAAGCATCGGATAGTACATAAGGGTTTAAGAAAACAAAATAAGATCTTATCATTATCCAAAGACTTAATCCTAAAATATCCCTGTAAAGATAATAAGGATAGAATGGAACTATTCTAATACGCCTATCTAAACCTAAAGGGTTTGACGAGCCAAATTCATGTAGAAGGCTAAGGTGACCTCCTATTACCACTAGCATTAAAAAAGGTAAGAGAAAATGAAACGAATAAAATCGGTTTAAAGTAGCATCACCAACAGAATACCCTCCCCAAGCTAAACGTACAATATCTCCCCCAATGAAAGGGATAACTCTAAACAAATTAGTAATTACAGTAGCCCCTCAATATCTTATCTGACCTCAAGGAAGAACATAACCCAAGAACCTGATAGCTATACATAAAACATATAGCATAGCCCCTCTGTACCAAACACTGGGAGTACGATCATAAGAATCATAAAAAATTCCTCGCAGTATATGGATTACTATTCCAAGCATCAAACCCCTAGCCCCAACCTGATGGAAACTACGGATCACTCAACCAAAATTTACATCCCGCTCGATATGGGCTACTCGATCAAAAGCTAAATTTGAAACAGGGACGTAGTGAAGTCTTAATAAAAACCCAGTTAAAACTTGAGTTACAGTAAGAAATCCTAAAATTCTTCCAAAATTTCAAAAAGAAGTTAAGCTAAGAGGACAAGGAAAATTGTAACAAAACTTTCTAATGATAGATAAAAAATTATACCGCTTACGTATAGAAATGTAAGTTGTCATTACTTAGGAATAAATTAAAAACATAAAAAGAAATAAAAACACGCAGGGCAACCAATGACCGAGTATACATAAGTATCTCCGAGTTCCACCCCAGAAAACCTTTGATCTAGATCTGCCCCACTCCCCATGACAAATTCAAAGACTTAAATAGCAAATAAACAACAAATTTAAAATTCCCACTAAAACTAAAACTACCCCTCCTACAATAAACCTATTTAAAAAAACACTAAAAATAAAAAACTCCCCCCAAAAAGAACCCATAGGTGGAATCCCAGCTACACCTAAAGATAAAAACACAAAACTGACCCTAGCTAGAACTCCAACCCTTCGATATCCTCCTGATAATAAGCTATTTTGATTAGACGCATGGTAATAATGGCAACCTACCCAACTGAATATTCCTGAAGAACACAGCCCATGTATAATACCTATTAAGTACATTGCATCTCAACCCCCACGAGTGCCCACAAAGAAAGAAGTAATTCTTAAAGATATATGTCTAACAGAAGATAAGGCAACAATTTTTTTCAGGTTCAACTCACGCATACATAGTAAAGCAGCATGTACACCACCCCACAAACCGAAAACTTGTCAAATACTCCCTCATGAGCTACTAGCCTGCCATACTCCCTCGTACAGAAATAAACCATAAGTACCCAACTTTAATAATAACCCAGCCAATAGTATAGAGGCACAAGTCGGAGCTTCTACATGTGCTTTAGGAAGCCATAAATGAAACATAAAAAGAGGAGCCTTAACCAAAAATAAAACCATTAAACCTGACCATCACATAAATACCTCTACTGTTTCACCACTACCATCTACCCTCTCTGTTAAAAACAACCTTCCACTCCCCTCAAGTAGACTTACTAAGGAAATTAAGTGAAATCCTCCACCTAAAAAAGAATAAACTACTATATACACCACCGCCCTAATACGCTCTTTATTATATCCTCAAATTAAGACTAGAGCACTAATGGGGACAAAAACAAGCTCGAAAAAAATAAAATAGACTATACCACTTCCTATAATAAAGCAGAGACCACATAGACCGCATACCCTGAAAACAAAGTTACAGAACTGAAACTTTAAAGAGCCCCGAAACTCTATTATAAAAACCAACACTCCTAATCATAAACTTAACAGTAAAAACCCATGATTAACGTAGTCTTCTGTTAATATCTGACCCCTAAATACCCCCCTAAACCCAAATAAAGAAGCCCATAGAAAAAAGATAAAAAAAGAAGCCCCGTAGGCCCTAAAAAATCTTCCTTTTTTTAGGATTATTATTAAAAATAAAGAACTACCTAAAGTAAACATAACCCCTAGCCTGTGGCACCTTTAGATTGAAAGTCTAACGAGCTCTATATACTCTATAGGGGCCAAAAAAAATATTTATCACTCATTATTTCTAGTTACATTACAGATCCCCTTACCAGTTTTAAGTATTCCCTCACCCCCCACTCCCTCTAACCATCCTATTTCCACCTCTTCCCTAATCCTTAGACAACCGTGTAAACAAGAAATTCTTAGGTTTAATCTCATCCTCCCTAATTCCCCCACTTCATACCAAGCATTATAGTCTTCCCCCCTTAGCCAAAAATCAACCAATAAACCGCTGATAAATAGGCTAAACCAGCTTGGCTCTAAAAGTCCCAACAAGCTCGTTATTCCTAAACTCCTATAGAAATACCCTCACTTTCCCAAAATTACGCTAATCAGTAGTAAAACTCCAATACAATTTAACGAAACTCTTGAATTATTGTGGCCAAACAAGGCTACCTTCTTTCTCATTAGTAATAAACCTATTAACCGAAAAGCATAGCCCCCCCTAAAAAACATAATTAGCCTCCCCAACAAGAAAGAAAACTCTCTATTCTGGATCCCTGATAGTAAGATACCTCCCATCACTAATTCCTTAGAGTCATACCCTCCTAATAAAGGTAAACCTATTATTCTAACTCTGGAGTATAATAAACCGATCTTGCAAATTAAATGCCTCTCAAAAGAACCCCCCATTAATCGAATATCCTGGCTATGTCCTGCGCCTTGAATTAAAACCCCCGCGCATAAAAAAAGAAGAGATTTAAATAAAGCATGAATTACTAAATGAAAAAAAGCCAGCCTCTCATACCCCCCTAAAATAGCTCAACAAATTAACGCGATATGTCTTAATGTAGATATTGCTACTAGTCGCTTTAAGTCGTATCTAACTAGGGCACCCAACCTAGCCAAGAGTATAGTTGTTAGAGGAATTAATAATAAACTATCGAGCACTATCAACTCCACCCCCTCAAAGCGAAATAGTAAATACCCTCCTGCAGTAACCAGAGTAGACGAGTGCACAAGAGCCGATACTGGAGTAGGTGCAGCTATAGCAGCTGGTAACCATCCACATAAAGGCCATTGAGCTCTCTTAGCCACACAAGCAAAAAAAAAAAAGCCACACCCTCAAGCTTCAGAAAATAGAAATCTGACTTCTCCCCCCATGTAGAGAGATCCAAGACCAAGAAGAAAAAAAACATCCCCTACCCGATTTCTTATTATAGTAATAATACCTGAAGATACCCTTGCATGGTTCCTATAATAGATTACTAGTAGGAAAGAACTTACTCCTAGCCCTTCTCAACCTAAGAATATCGTTAGAAGATCTCCAGAAAAAATAAGAATAAACATCCTTCTAACAAAGATAAAAACCAACCTGAAAAATTTTCGCCTTATCTGATCTCCCCCTATATAACCTAACCTATAAAAATATACTACAACCCTCACTAAACCGACTACTCCCCCAAAGCTTAGTCTAGTAGAATCTACTAAAAACCCAAGGCACAAGAACCCTCCAAAGAAATCACTCACCTGTTGAGTATAAAGAGTTGAACCCTCAAACAGACAACAAAAAAAACAACCTAATAATACACCCCATAGAATCATCTTGCCTTAGCTAACTATTATTTAGCACCTTCGTCTTTGCAGGACGATATTGTAGATTCAATTACAAGGCAAAACGAGAAGTAGAAAACCTACCCTATGCTGGGCCTAAACCAGCCGCACTGCTCTGCCATCTCGTCCCTAAATATTTTATTAACTTTTAAATAAGCTCCAAGTTACCACTACCAACTGATTATGAGACAGTCCGCCTATGTTTAGCGTATAGAGCCCATACTTTACCTTACAAGGCTTAGACGCTTATTCAACCCCTTGGCCGCCTTTAAAAGAGGATTTAAACAAGCTTTAGGACTACGACTAGAAAATAGTTTCCAGACAATCTGGTAAGAATGTAACCAAAAGGTATGTAGAGGAATTTGCCAACCTAATCGGTCTACTAATCCCCTTGGAACCCTCTTCCAACGACCTAACCGCTGAGAAGAAAGACCCTCTCAAATAAGCCACACTCAAAATATAGTCATTAAGGCTATTCCTAGAGTGCCACATCTGGCCGTTGCATTTCCAAGAGTAAAGGACTCTGGGTAGTCATAGTATCGCCGGGGTATACCCCCTAAGCCGATTCTATGTATAGGAGTAAAAATTATATGTACTGTACCAACCCTCCCTCAAAAGTGCCATCGAGACCAACGCTGGTGTAATATAGTTCCGGTAAAAAAATGAAAGTATCACTGAAAAGCAGCGAACACAGAAAACACAGCCCCCATTCTCAGTACATAATGGAAATGACCAACAGTAAAATAAGTGTCATGTAAGTGCACATCCAAAGCGGTTGAAGCCAGAATGACACCAGTACATCCACCAGCCGTAAATATTACCAGAAACCCTAAACACCATAACAGAGCAGGCTCCCAAGAGTGATGACCAATCCCTTGTAGGGTCATTACTCACCTAAAAATCTTTACTCCTGTAGGTACCGCAATACACATAGTTGCTGTAGAAAAGTAGGCTCGGGTATCCACATCCAAACCAGATACAAATATATGATGACCTCAAACCAAGAACCCCATCATTCCAATCGAACACATAGCATACACTATACCAATATAACCAAATGGTATTTTCTTCCGAGCACATCCAGCTAACACGTGGCTAATTAAACCAAACCCAGGTAGAATTAAGACATAAACCTCTGGATGACCAAAAAATCAGAACAAATGTATAAATAGCACAGGATCACCTCCCCCAACAGGATCAAAAAACCTAGTAGAAAAGTGACGATCAACAATCAACATTGTAAGTCCCCCAGCCAACACAGGAACTCTTAGTAGTAATAATAATGTTGTCACCCCTAAAGCCCAACAAAACAAAGGTATTCGATCTAGTCGCCTTTCAGGGCCCCGCATGTTTAGTAAAGTAGTTAAGAAATTAATAGAACCTAGAATTCTCCTAAGCCCAGCTATGTGAAGACTGAAAATACCGAAATCTACCGAAGGTCTTCTTCTAAACTTTACCCTAGAAAGAGGAGGATATAGCGTCCAACCAGTCTGTAGTCCACCTTCAATCTTACCACCACCCAACAAAAAAATTACTGAGGGAACCAAAAGCCAAAACCTAAAAGCATTGATTCGAGGTAAAGCCATATCTGGAGCCCCGATTATGAGAGGAACTAATCAGTTACCAAAGCCTCCGATTAGAACAGGTATCAAAAAGAAAAAAATTATTAAGATAGCATGAACAGTAATTACAGATAAATATTGTTCAGGCCTTACTAAACCAACCCCAGGCCAAGCATTATTCCCCCGAATAAGAACCCTTAGTCTAAAACCACTCAACCCGCACCAGACTCCTAGGAAAAAATAAAGACTACCAATTTGTTTATGGTTAGTTCTAGCTAGTCAGTTAAACTTTTTGAAAAAATTTTTATTTAAGTTAAACCGATTTAGTATTAATCGTAATAATTCCCCCCCAACCCTCAT